GTTAATGTAGCTTATAATAAAGCAAGGCACTGAAAATGCCTAGATGAGTGATTTACTCCATAAACATAAAGGTTTGGTCCTAGCTTTTTTATTAATTATTAGCAAAATTATACATGCAAGAGTCATCACTCCTGTGAGAATGCCCTACAAATCTTTATAGATCTAAAGGAGCAGGTATCAAGCACACTTACAGTAGCTTACAACACCTTGCTTTGCCACACCCCCACGGGACACAGCAGTAATCAAAATTAAGCTATAAACGAAAGTTTGACTAAGTTATGCCATGTTTCAAGGGTTGGTAAATCTCGTGCCAGCCACCGCGGTCATACGATTAACCCTAATTAATAAAACCCGGCGTAAAGAGTGTTATAAAGAATAAAACAAAAATAAGATTAAATTTTACCCAAGTCGTAAAAAACAACAGGTAAAAACAAATCCACTAACGAAAGTAATCTTAATAATATATAAAACACTAAAGCTGAGATCCAAACTGGGATTAGATACCCCACTATGCTCAGCCATAAACACAAATATTTAATAACAAAAATATTCGCCAGAGAACTACTAGCAACAGCTTAAAACTCAAAGGACTTGGCGGTGCTTTAAACCCATCTAGAGGAGCCTGTTCTATAATCGATAAACCCCGATACACCTCACCACTTCTTGCCAACCCAGTTTATATACCGCCATCTTCAGCAAACCCCCACAGGGGACTAAAGTAAGCACAACTATTCTCATAAAAACGTTAGGTCAAGGTGTAGCTAATGAAGTGGAAAGAAATGGGCTACATTTTCTTTTACAAGAACATATTACAGTAATCTTTATGAAAATTAAAGATTTAAGGAGGATTTAGTAGTAAATTAAGAATAGAGAGCTTAATTGAACTAGGCCATAAAGCACGCACACACCGCCCGTCACCCTCCTCAAATATAAACTCAAATTTATCTAAATTAAAAATACGAGAGGAGATAAGTCGTAACAAGGTAAGCATACTGGAAAGTGTGCTTGGAAAAACAAAGTATAGCTTAATCAAAGCACCCGGCCTACACCCGGAAGATCTCAAATAAACTGATTACTTTGAACTAACTCTAGCCTAGCTTTCACAAATTCTAAATATAATAACACAATAAGATAAAACATTTATAATAAAAAGTATAGGAGATAGAAATTTAAAACAAGCGCTATAGAAACAGTACCGTAAGGGAAAGATGAAAGAATATCAAAAGTAAAAAACAGCATAGATTAAACCTAGTACCTTTTGCATAATGAATTAACTAGATAAACTTTGACAAAAAGATTTTAAGTCAAATTCCCCGAAACCAAACGAGCTACTTTTGAACAGCTAAAATATGAGCAAACTCGTCTATGTAGCAAAATAGTGAGAAGATTTGAAAGTAGAGGTGAAAAGCCAACCGAGCTTGGAGATAGCTGGTTATCCAAATAAGAATTTCAGTTCAACTTTAAGATTTTCCTAAAAACCATAAAATTCAAATGAAATCTTAAATGTTAACTTAAGGAGGGACAGCTCCTTAAAAAGGGATACATCCTTAAACAGAGGGTAAAAAATATATTTACCATAGTAGGCCTAAAAGCAGCCATCAATTAAGAAAGCGTTCAAGCTCAACAAAATTATTAACAATATACCTAAAACATACAATCAACCCCTGTAAAAACAATTGGATTAATCTATAAAAACATAGAAGAAACAATGTTAATATTAGTAATTAGAACTACTTCTCCTCGCACAAGTGTAGGTTAAACAACTTAACTAGTTAACAATCCTATAAAAAATACACCAAACAAGTCAAATATTAAAAACTTTGTCAACCCAACCCAGGAGTGCAATAAGGAAGGCTAAAATAAGTAAAAGGAACTCGGCAAACACAAACCCCGCCTGTTTACCAAAAACATCACCTCTAGCATTACAAGTATTAGAGGCACTGCCTGCCCAGTGACAACTCAACGTTAAACGGCCGCGGTATCCTGACCGTGCAAAGGTAGCATAATCACTTGTTCCTTAAATAGGGACTAGTATGAAAGGCTTAACGAGGGTTTAACTGTCTCTTTCTTATAGTCAATGAAATTGACCTCTCCGTGAAGAGGCGGAGATCAAAAAATAAGACGAGAAGACCCTATGGAGCTTAAATTAATAATTCATCTCCTATTATAAATAATCAATAAGAGACAAAAAATGGATTATGAGTTAACTATTTTGGTTGGGGTGACCTCGGAGCAAAACTTAACCTCCGAATGATATTAACTTAGACATACAAGTCAAAGACACTATCATAAATTGACCCAGAAAATATCTGATCAACGAACCAAGTTACCCTAGGGATAACAGCGCAATCCTATTCTAGAGTCCATATCGACAATAGGGTTTACGACCTCGATGTTGGATCAGGACATCCAAATGGTGCAACCGCTATTAAAGGTTCGTTTGTTCAACGATTAAAGTCCTACGTGATCTGAGTTCAGACCGGAGCAATCCAGGTCGGTTTCTATCTATTAAATATTTCTCCCAGTACGAAAGGACAAGAGAAATGAGGCCTATATATCATCTATGCCTCAGTAGCAAAGGAATGATATCATATCAATTCCTTAACTACCATAAATACATAACCCAAGATAAGGGTTTGTTAAGGTGGCAGAGCCCGGTAATTGCATAAAACTTAAAACTTTACTATCAGAGGTTCAACTCCTCTCCTTAACATCATGTATCTAATTAACTTCATCTTAATAGTCATCCCCATTATTTTAGCTATAGCATTTCTAACCTTAATAGAACGTAAAGTCTTAGGATACATACAATTACGAAAAGGCCCTAATACAGTAGGTCCATACGGTATTTTACAACCAATTGCAGATGCACTAAAACTATTTATTAAAGAGCCCCTTCATCCTTCTACATCATCAATACTACTATTCACTATCGCACCATCTTTAGCTCTAACACTCGCCATATCCATATGAATCCCTATTCCTATACCATATGCCCTCATTAATATGAACCTAGGTGCTCTATTTATTCTAGCTACATCTAGCTTAGCAGTCTATTCTATCTTATGATCTGGATGAGCATCAAACTCTAAATATGCCTTATTTGGAGCTCTACGAGCCGTAGCACAAACTATTTCTTATGAAGTTACCCTAGCTATTATCCTACTATCTATTCTCCTGCTTAACGGGACATTTACACTATCAACCTTAATAATAACCCAAAAAAATATCTGATTAATTCTCCCAACCTGACCCCTAGCTATAATATGATTTGTATCTACTCTGGCAGAAACAAACCGAGCTCCTTTTGACCTGACAGAAGGAGAATCCGAACTAGTCTCAGGATTCAATGTAGAATACGCTGCAGGACCTTTCGCCTTATTTTTCATAGCTGAATATATAAATATCTTATTAATAAATGCCCTAACTTCTATTATTTTCCTAAACTCCATAGTAACAGTTATCTCACCAGAACTTCACACAATAAGCTTTATAATAAAAACACTGGCTCTAACTGCTCTATTCCTATGAGTTCGAGCCTCCTACCCTCGATTTCGCTACGATCAACTTATACACTTATTATGAAAAAACTTTCTTCCCTTAACATTAGCACTATGCATATGACATATCTCCATACCAATTTTCTTATCTAGCATCCCACCCCAATCAATCTAGAAATATGTCTGAAAAAGAGTTACTTTGATAGAGTAAATTATAGAGGTTCAAATCCTCTTATTTCTAGAAAAATAGGAATTGAACCTAACCTAAAGAACTCAAAATTCTCTGTGCTACCCATACACTATATTCTACCAGTAAGGTCAGCTAACTAAGCTATCGGGCCCATACCCCGAAAATGTTGGTCTAATCCCTTCCCGTACTAATTAATATCACAACAATAACAATCATCTACACTACTCTCATTATAGGTACATTAATTACTCTCATTAGCTCCCACTGACTATTAATATGAATTGGACTAGAACTAAGCATACTATCAATTATTCCAATTCTCATAAATAAATCCAATCCTCGATCAACAGAAGCTGCAACAAAATATTTCCTCACACAAGCAACTGCATCAATAATCCTACTTATATCCATTATTACAACAATATTATACTCAGGACAATGATCCATCATCCACTCTAACAATTTAATTACCTCACTAGCCTTAACATTGTCACTAATCATAAAACTAGGTTTAGCTCCATTCCACTTTTGAGTAACAGAAGTTACACAAGGAACATCCCTAATATCTGGAATAATCCTCCTAACATGACAAAAAATTGCACCACTATCAATCCTAATACAAATCTCCCCAACAATTAACCAACCATTAATTATTACCTCAGCATTAATTTCAACACTACTAGGAGGGTGAGGAGGATTAAATCAAACACAACTACGAAAAATCCTAGCATATTCTTCAATTGCCCACATAGGATGAATGCTAGTAGTAATGAACTATATACCCTCAGCTTCCATATTTAATCTAATAGTATATATTATTATAACCGCCTCACTATTTATAACCCTTTACATAAACAATAATCTTACTACACTATCATTATCTCATGTATGAAGTACAGCTCCTCCTACCATTATTATTATTCTAATAAACTTACTATCATTAGGAGGCCTCCCTCCCCTAACAGGATTCGCCCCAAAATGAGTAATTATTCAAGAGCTAGTAAAAAACAATAATACCATAATCTCCGTACTAATAACAATAACAGCCTTACTAAGTCTTTACTTCTACATTCGACTAACTTATTCAACAACATTAACCCTATTTCCAACTACAAACAATACAAAATCTAAATTACATCTCTACAATAAAAAAACAATAACAATTTTAGCCCCCCTAACTACTCTATCCACTATATTACTCCCTCTAACACCCCTTCTTCTTATCTTAAACTAAGGAAATTAGGTTAAATAGACCAAGAGCCTTCAAAGCCCTAAGCAGATAAAACAATATCTATTTCCTGCTAAGGATTGCAGGCTCATAAACCTACATCATCTGTATGCAAAACAAATACTTTAATTAAGCTAAACCCTTCTAGGCTGGTGGGACATTAACCCACGAAAAATTAGTTAACAGCTAAACACCCTAAACAACTGGCTTCAACCTACTTCTCCCGCCCTAAAAAGAAAAAGGAGGGCGGGAGAAGCCCCGGCAGGTTTGAAGCTGCTCCTTTGAATTTGCAATTCAATATGAATAATCACCTCAAAGCTATGGTAGAGAAAGGAATATAACCTATATCCTTAGATTTACAGTCTAATGCTTATTGTTCAGCCACCCTACCTATGTTAATTAATCGATGACTATTCTCCACAAACCACAAAGACATTGGTACTTTATACCTTTTATTTGGTGCTTGAGCTGGAATAGTAGGCACAGCCCTAAGCTTATTAATCCGTGCAGAACTAGGCCAACCCGGAGCATTATTAGGAGATGACCAAATCTATAACGTTATTGTAACCGCCCATGCATTCGTCATAATCTTCTTTATAGTAATGCCAATTATGATCGGAGGATTTGGAAATTGATTAGTCCCTCTAATAATTGGAGCCCCTGATATAGCATTCCCACGAATAAATAACATAAGCTTTTGACTTTTACCTCCGTCATTCTTACTCCTCCTAGCCTCCTCAATAGTAGAAGCTGGAGCTGGGACAGGTTGAACAGTCTACCCTCCACTAGCTGGTAATTTAGCCCATGCTGGAGCTTCTGTTGATTTAACAATTTTTTCACTTCACTTAGCAGGAGTATCCTCAATCTTAGGAGCTATTAATTTTATTACAACTATCATTAACATAAAACCACCTGCCTTAACACAATATCAAACTCCTTTATTTGTCTGATCAGTATTAATTACAGCTGTTCTCCTTCTTCTCTCACTACCAGTTTTAGCTGCCGGAATTACTATACTATTAACAGATCGAAACTTAAATACAACTTTCTTTGATCCTGCTGGAGGAGGGGACCCAATTCTTTACCAACATTTATTTTGATTCTTTGGACACCCTGAAGTATATATTCTAATTCTCCCAGGCTTTGGAATAATCTCTCACATTGTAACTTACTACTCAGGAAAAAAAGAACCTTTTGGTTATATAGGCATAGTGTGAGCTATAATATCAATTGGTTTCCTAGGATTTATTGTATGAGCACACCATATATTTACAGTAGGAATAGACGTTGATACACGAGCATATTTCACATCCGCCACAATAATTATTGCTATTCCTACTGGAGTAAAGGTATTTAGCTGATTAGCAACACTACATGGAGGTAATATTAAATGATCTCCCGCTATACTATGAGCATTAGGGTTTATTTTTCTATTTACTGTAGGTGGCCTCACAGGCATTGTCTTAGCTAATTCTTCCCTAGATATTGTATTACATGATACATACTATGTTGTAGCACATTTTCACTATGTCTTATCAATAGGTGCCGTATTCGCAATTATAGGGGGATTTGTGCACTGATTTCCTTTATTTTCAGGCTACACTCTAAATCAAACATGAGCTAAAATTCATTTCTTCATCATATTTGTAGGAGTTAATATTACTTTCTTTCCTCAACACTTCCTAGGCTTATCAGGCATACCTCGACGATATTCAGACTATCCAGACGCATATACATTCTGAAATGCAGTTTCTTCAATAGGCTCATTTATCTCTTTAACTGCAGTAATAATTATAATTTTTATAATCTGAGAAGCATTTGCTTCTAAACGAGAAGTAAAAATAACTGAACTAACTTCAAACAATCTAGAATGATTATACGGCTGCCCTCCTCCTTATCACACATTTGAAGAGCCAACATACATCAAAATTTAATTACAAGAAAGGAAGGAATTGAACCCCCAAAGACTAGTTTCAAGCCAGCCTCATAACCTTTATGACTTTCTCCACTGAATTAAGATATTAGTAAAACTATTACATAACTTTGTCAAAGTTAAATTACTGGTTTAACTCCTGTATATCTTTATGGCCTATCCATATGAACTAGGATTTCAAGACGCTACATCCCCCATTATAGAAGAACTACTTCACTTTCATGATCATACCCTTATAATTGTATTTTTAATTAGCACCTTAGTATTATACCTTATCTCCCTTATACTAACAACAAAACTAACACATACCAGCACTATAGATGCTCAAGAAGTAGAAACCATTTGAACAATCCTTCCTGCTATCATTCTAATCATAATTGCACTACCATCATTACGAATTTTATATATAATAGATGAAGTCAATAGCCCTTCTCTAACAGTAAAAACTATAGGTCACCAATGATATTGAAGCTATGAATATACAGATTATGAAGAATTAAACTTTGACTCCTATATAACTCCCACAACAGACTTAAGCCCAGGTGAATTCCGATTACTTGAAGTAGACAATCGAGTAGTCCTTCCAATAGAAATACCAGTACGTATATTAATCTCATCAGAAGACGTTTTACACTCATGAGCTGTACCATCACTAGGTTTAAAAACTGACGCAATTCCAGGACGATTAAATCAAACAATTCTTACATCCTCTCGCCCTGGCTTATTCTATGGTCAATGCTCAGAGATTTGTGGCTCTAATCATAGTTTTATGCCAATTGTCATTGAAATAGTAACTTTAAAAGCATTCGAAAACTGATGCTCATCAATATTATAAGTCGCTATGAAGCTAAATAGCATTAACCTTTTAAGTTAAAGACTGAGAAATTAATTTCTCCATAGTGAAATGCCACAACTAGATACATCCACATGATTTACTGTCATCATATCTATACTTCTTACACTATTTATTATTTTCCAACTAAAAATCCTAACCCACCAATTCCCAATTAACACTCAACCAACTTATTTAAAACAAATAAAACAAAACACACCTTGAGAAAAAAAATGAACGAAAATCTATTCGCCCCTTTTACAACACCTAGCTTAATAGGTATCCCCATTGTTATACTTATTATTATACTTCCAACTATCATATTTCCTAGCCCTAATCGACTAATCAATAACCGAACTATCACCATTCAACAATGATTAATTAAACTTACCTTAAAACAAATAATACTAATCCATAGTGCCAAAGGACGAACCTGATCCCTCATACTAATTACACTAATCATATTTATTGGAACAACTAATCTACTAGGACTTCTCCCCCACTCATTTACCCCTACAACTCAACTATCTATAAACCTAGGAATAGCTGTTCCTCTTTGAGCAGGAACTGTACTATTAGGTTTCCGTTATAAAACAAAAATATCTCTAGCCCATTTTCTCCCTCAGGGCACACCAATTATCCTTATCCCTATGCTAGTAATTATTGAAACAATCAGTCTTTTCATTCAACCTGTGGCCTTAGCAGTCCGTCTTACTGCCAATATCACTGCCGGTCACTTACTAATACACTTAATTGGAGGGGCAACCTCAGCCTTGTTCTCCATTAGCACTCCTGCTGCACTAACTACATTTATTATCCTAATACTACTTACAATGCTTGAATTTGCTGTAGCTTTAATCCAAGCATATGTTTTTACACTATTAGTAAGCCTCTATCTACATGACAATACCTAATGACCCACCAAACACACGCATACCATATAGTCAACCCTAGTCCTTGACCTCTTACAGGAGCCCTATCAGCCCTTCTACTTACCTCAGGTCTTATTATATGATTTCATTTTAATTCTACTACACTCCTACTCCTAAGCATATTAACCAACAGTCTAACTATATATCAATGATGACGTGACGTAGTACGAGAAGGAACATACCAAGGTCATCATACACTAACAGTTCAAAAAGGCCTTCGCTATGGGATAATCCTATTTATTGTCTCAGAAGTATTCTTCTTCTCAGGATTCTTTTGAGCTTTCTATCACTCCAGCCTAGCTCCTACTCCAGAATTAGGAGGATACTGACCTCCTACAGGAATCAAACCTCTTGACCCATTAGAAGTCCCTTTATTAAACACATCAGTTTTACTAGCTTCTGGAGTCTCAATTACCTGAGCCCATCACAGCCTAATAGAGGGCAATCGAAAACAAATAACCCAAGCCCTTACAATCACAATTGCTCTCGGAGTTTACTTTACACTACTTCAAATATCAGAGTATTTTGAAGCTCCTTTTACTATTTCTGACGGAATCTATGGCTCCACATTTTTCGTTGCTACAGGATTTCACGGACTACATGTAATTATTGGCTCAACATTTCTTCTCACCTGCCTACTACGACAACTTTACTTCCATTTCACCTCAAAACACCACTTTGGTTTTGAAGCTGCAGCCTGATATTGACACTTTGTAGACGTAGTTTGATTATTCTTATATGTCTCAATTTACTGATGAGGTTCATACCTTCTTAGTATAATATAGTACTACTGACTTCCAATCAGTAAGATCTGAATCAATAACGGAAGAAGGTAATAAACATTATCCTATCTATTACAATTAACTACTTACTAACATCTATTCTTATTATTATCGCATTTTGGCTTCCCCAACTTAATATTTACACGGAGAAAGCTAGTCCCTACGAATGTGGATTTGACCCCACAGAAATCACACGCTTACCTTTTTCTATAAAATTTTTCCTTATCGCCATTACTTTCCTTCTATTTGACCTAGAAATTGCTCTCCTTCTTCCCCTTCCATGAGCCCTTCAAACTATTAAACTTAATATAACAGTATGAATTTCTATCGCACTGATCCTTATCTTATCCCTAGGATTAACATATGAATGACTACAAAAAGGCCTAGAATGAACTGAATAACAGTAGTTAGTTTAATAAAAACAAATGATTTCGACTCATTAAATTATGTTTAAATACATAACTACTAAATGACTTCAATCTTATTCAATATAACTACAGCTTTCATCGTATCATTTATAGGAGTAATAATTTATCGATCACATATAATATCTTCATTACTATGTCTAGAAGGGATAATATTATCATTATTTATCCTAGGAACAACTATTATACTAAATCTTCAATATACTTCATCCTTCTCCACCCCTATTATACTATTGGTATTCGCCGCCTGCGAAGCAGCCGTAGGTTTAGCCTTACTAGTAATAATCTCTAATACATACGGAATTGACTATGTACAAAACCTAAATCTACTACAATGCTAAAAACTATTATCCCAACAATCATACTTATCCCTACCATCTGATTATCTAAACCTTCAATGATATGAATTAACTCTACATCCTATAGTATACTAATCGCATTAATTAGCTTAACATATCTAAACAAACTAGACATCTCCGGTACAAACTATTCTCTAACCTTCTCTTGCGACTCTTTATCATCACCTTTACTAGTATTAACAACATGACTTCTTCCTCTAATAATCATTGCAAGCCAACACCACTTAAAAAACGAAACAAAATATCGAAAAAAACTATACATTTCCTTACTAGTTCTACTCCAACTATTTCTCATCTTCACATTCTCGGCAACTGAAATAATCCTATTTTATATTTTATTTGAGACCACACTAATTCCAACCCTAATCATTATCACACGCTGAGGCAACCAAACTGAGCGAATAAAAGCAGGACTATATTTCCTTTTCTATACATTAATCGGATCCCTTCCCCTACTAATCTCACTAATCTATATACAAAACCAACTAGGCTCATTAAACTTTCTATTATTTAATTATCATATTCACCACAACTATCATAACTGATCTAACAATCTAATATGATTAGCCTGCACCATAGCATTCATGATTAAACTACCCCTTTATGGCCTCCACCTATGACTACCCAAAGCACATGTAGAAGCCCCTATCGCAGGCTCAATAGTGCTTGCAGCCATCTTACTGAAACTAGGAGGCTACGGGATAATACGAATCTCACAATTATTAGAACCTCTAACAAACCATATAGCCTATCCTTTTATCCTACTATCACTATGAGGCATAATTATAACTAGTTCTATTTGCCTCCGACAAACAGACCTAAAATCCCTTATTGCTTACTCATCAGTAAGCCACATGGCCCTGGTAATTATCGCTATTTTAATTCAAACCCCATGAAGCTTTATAGGAGCAACAGCACTTATAATCGCCCATGGCTTAACTTCTTCCCTACTTTTCTGCTTAGCCAACTCTAACTATGAACGAATACATAGCCGAACACTACTATTAGCTCGAGGACTACAGATACTACTTCCACTAATAAGCCTATGATGAATTACTGCAAGCTTAACTAACCTAGCACTTCCCCCCACTATTAACCTAATTGGAGAACTCCTAATCATTATATCAGCCTTTTCATGATCTAACTTTACAATTATTCTTATAGGACTTAACGTCCTAATTACTGCTTTATATACTTTATTCATATTAATTTCAACACAACGAGGCAAACTCCCCTATCATATTTACAACCTATCTCCAACATTTACACGAGAAAACATTTTAATAGCTCTTCATATCATTCCCTTACTACTACTAACTTTAAACCCCAAAATCATTCTAGGCAATCTATATTGTAAATATAGTTTAACTAAAACATTAGATTGTGAGTCTAATATCAGAAGAATAGAAACTTCTTATTTACCCCAAGAAAGAACACTGGAACTGCTAATTCCATAAATCCACAACTAACATTGTGGCTTTCTTAGCTTTTATAGGATAGAAGGATTCCATTGGTCTTAGGAGCCAAAAAATTGGTGCAACTCCAAATAAAAGCAATAAATTTATTTACCTCTACATTCACTCTAACTCTCATACTACTAGCATTCCCTATTCTATTACCCATAATAAAAATTTATAAAAATTCACTCTATCCACATTATATCAAAACTATCATTTCTCTTTCCTTCTTTCTCAGCCTAATCCCAACAACTATAATACTTTATCACAATCAAGAAATAGTGGTATCAAACTGAAATTGAACAACAATCCAAACCTTAAATCTAAGTATTAATATTAAATTAGACTATTTCTCAATCTTATTTACATCAGTAGCTCTATATGTTACATGGTCTATTATAGAATTTTCTCTATGATATATACATTCTGATCCACATATAAACAAATTCTTCAAATACCTACTACTATTCTTAATCACCATAATAATTCTAGTCACAGCAAACAACCTATTTCAACTTTTCATCGGATGAGAAGGCGTAGGTATTATGTCCTTTTTACTAATCGGATGATGATTCGGTCGATCAGAAGCCAACACAGCAGCTATACAAGCAATCTTATATAACCGAATTGGAGATATTGGATTCATTATATCCATAACATGATTTCTTCTTAATTCCAATTCATGAGAACTACAACAAATCTTTACAACTTATAATGAAAACTATCTTATCCCTATACTAGGACTATTAATAGCTGCAACCGGAAAATCAGCTCAATTTGGCCTCCACCCTTGATTACCATCAGCTATAGAAGGCCCCACCCCAGTATCAGCCCTACTTCATTCAAGCACTATAGTAGTCGCAGGAATTTTCTTACTAATTCGATTTTATCCTATTACACAAAACAACCAAACCATACTTACTATATGTCTATGCATAGGAGCAATAACCACACTATTCACAGCTATCTGTGCCCTCACTCAAAATGACATTAAAAAAATCGTAGCATTTTCTACCTCTAGCCAATTAGGTCTTATAATAGTAACTATCGGTATTAACCAACCACACTTAGCATTCCTACACATCTGCACCCACGCATTCTTCAAAGCAATACTTTTCTTATGCTCTGGATCAATTATCCATAATCTAAACGATGAACAAGATATCCGAAAAATAGGAGGCCTATACAAAACTATGCCTATTACATCATCCTGCCTTATAATTGGAAGTTTAGCTCTAACAGGAATTCCATTCCTAACAGGATTCTACTCAAAAGACCTAATTATCGAAGCCGCAACCACGTCGTATACAAACGCCTGAGCCCTAACCACTACTCTAATTGCTACATCTCTTACCGCTGTCTATAGCACACGAATTATCTTCTTTGTTCTCCTTAATAACCCTCGATTCAACTTTACATATAACATAAATGAAAAAACCCCCTCAATAGTTAACCCTATTAAACGACTAGCAACAGGTAGTATCCTAGCTGGATTCCTCATAACCCACAATATCCCTATTACAAATACCCCCCAAATAACAATACCCTTAAATATAAAAATTATAGCTCTACTCCTAACAGTTCTAGGATTTTCCATCGCCATAGAACTAAATACAATAACCAAAAACCTAAAAATCAACTATTCATCTAAACCTTCTAATTTTTCCAATATATTAGGTTACTTCCCTACACTATCACACCGAGTTCTTCCATATACAAACCTTTTCACAGGACAAACTCTAGCATTCTCAATAGTAGATTCAACCTGATTAGAAAAAATAACTCCCAAACACATTTCTACTATACAAATAAAAGCCTCTATACTAACATCTACTCAAATAGGAATACTAAAACTTTATTTCCTATCTTTTTTCATCACTATACTCATAATCACTATCCTACTAATTTAATTCGCACGAGTAATCTCAAGAACAACAAAAATACAAGTAAATAAAGATCATCCAGCCACAAACATTAACCAGTAATTGTAGCTATAAATAGCAGCTACTCCAGCAGGGTCTTCGCTAAAAAACCCTACATTTCCCCCCTCTGCATCATAAATTACTCACTCGCCTATAGCATAACAATCAATTAAAACCTCAACATGTTCATACTTCACTCATCAATACAATATAACAGACTCAGACAAAGCACCTAAAAATAAAGAAAATCAAATAATTACATTAGAAACCCATGTCTCAGGGTACTGTTCTATAGCTATAGCAGTAGTATAGGCAAACACAACCATTATCCCCCCTAGATAAACTAAAAATACCACTAGGCCTAAAAATGACCCACCACAACTTAAAACAATACCACATCCCACCCCGCCACTCACAACCAATGCTAGCCCACCATAAATAGGAGAAGGTTTTACTGAAAAACTAATAAAACCAATGACAAAAATAACACTAAAAATATAAATAACATTTAAAGTCATAATTCCCACATGGAATTTAACCACGACCAATGATATGAAAAACCATCGTTGTAATTCAACTATAAGAACCTTATTAATGACCAATTCACGAAAATCCCACCCCTTAATTAAAATTATCAACCACTCTTTCATCGACTTACCAGCTCCCTCTAATATTTCAGCCTGATGAAACTTTGGTTCTTTACTAGGTGTATGTCTTATTCTTCAAATCATAACCGGGTTATTTCTAGCCATACATTATACTGCAGATACAACTACAGCCTTCTCATCAGTTACACACATTTGCCGAGACGTAAACTACGGCTGACTAATCCGATATGCACACGCTAACGGAGCATCAATATTCTTCGTTTTCCTTTACTTTCATATCGGACGAGGAATTTATTACGGATCATATACCTTTATAGAAACCTGAAATATCGGAGTACTTCTCTTACTAGCCGTAATAGCCACCGCATTTATAGGATATGTTCTCCCTTGAGGACAAATATCATTTTGAGGAGCAACAGTCATCACCAATTTACTCTCAGCTATTCCCTACATCGGACCCACTCTTGTAGAATGAATCTGAGGGGGATTTTCAGTAGATAAAGCAACCCTTACACGATTCTTTGCCTTCCATTTTGTCTTACCATTTATCATTACAGCAATAGTTATAATTCACTTACTATTTCTACATGAAACAGGGTCTAACAACCCCTCAGGCCTAAACCCAGACTCAGACAAAATCCCTTTCCACCCTTACTATACAATAAAAGACATTTTAGGTTTACTACTTATAATATTAACCTTAATAACACTAATTCTATTCTCACCAGACCTCTTAGGAGACCCAGATAACTACACTCCTGCCAACCCACTTAATACACCTCCCCATATCAAACCAGAATGATATTTCTTATTTGCATACGCAATCCTACGTTCCATTCCCAATAAACTAGGAGGAGTTTTAGCACTAGTATTTTCAATCTTAATCCTAATATTATTCCCCATATTACACATATCTAAACAACGCAGCATAACATTTCGTCCTCTCAGTCAATGTTTACTATGACTCTTAGTAGCAAATTTAATTATCCTAACATGAATTGGTGGTCAACCAGTAGAATACCCATTTATCACAATTGGACAACTAGCATCAATTTCCTACTTCTGCATCATCTTAATTCTTATACCAATAACAAGCTTTATAGAAAACAAATTACTTAAATGAAGAGCCTTAGTAGTATAAAAATTACATTGGTCTTGTAAACCAAAAATGGAGTATCATCCTCCCTAAGACACTATCAAATCAAGAAAGAAACAAATAGTCTCACCGCCAGTACCCAAAACTGGTATTCTAATTAAACTATTTCTTGAATATAGACTACATTCATAGAATGTAGTCTATGTACGTCGTGCATTAATGCCTTTCCCCATCAATATATGCAAGAGTACATATATGTATAATAGTACATAGACCATTATATGTATAATCAACATTAAGTTCTTGTCCCCATGCATATAAGCATGTACATTTAACTAAGACGTGCATAATACATTTAACCTTTAATTCCAAATAACTGCTAATCAATACGACTATTACAATCCAATAACTACTATTAACCTTACATAAGACATTTGAATGCGTGATATAGACATTAGTCCATAAAGTTAAATTATCCTTGTCCATACGCCTATCCCTGACCATTAGAAGTAGATTAACTAGCATCCTCCGTGAAATCATCAACCCGCTAGACAGGTGTCCCCCTCCTCGCTCCGGGCCCATTTAAACTTGGGGGTAGCTAGAGTGAAACTTTATCAGACATCTGGTTCTTTCTTCAGGGCCATAAAAATAAATTCGCTCATTCGTTCCTCTTAAATAAGACATCTCGATGGATGACGGGTCTACTGGAAAGAAACCAGCAATGTCTCTAATTCAATGCATTTGGTAACTTTTTAATTTTAGGGATGCTGTGACTCAGCATAGCCGTCAAGGCATGAACGCGTCCAATTCTATTGTAGCCGGACTTATTAGTCAGTACCCTTGGCCCGCATAATAAAAATCTCGTAATACATTCTTTTAATGCTAGAAGGACATAGATAAAATTTAACGACTGATACACGTACACACATGTACACACATGTACACACACGTATACACATGTACACACATGTACACACACGTATACACATGTACACACACGTATACACATGTACACACATGTATACACACGTATACACACGTATACACACGTATACACACGTATACACACGTACACACACGTACGTATTTATTTACCAATAAGTATCTTTTAACAAACCCCCCTTACCCCCCGTAAAAATTACAAATCTAATACACAGGAATAATACCTGTGCACCGCACCTAATATCTTGCCAAACCCCAAAAACAAGAAGAATTGAGTGCAAAAATGTAAAAATTCACGCTATCCGAAACATATTCATAGAGTGTAAAAAAATAAAATTTTACCCTCATGTCAGCACAACATGCAACATATTTTTCATAGAATGGATTTTTAACTGTAATTTTATTTCAACCAATATTCAGGTCTACCTGTCACGCATAAATA